GTAACGCGTAAACCATGTCAAACCAAGACCGATCAATATCCGAACGGAACGGATTCTAACTTCTCCTAGAATAGTTTCCGGTGCTAAATGAAATTCATAGGATATATAGTTTAGTAATTCAAAAAAAAAATGAATAATCGACCAGCCTCGCTAAGAAGACGAATGGGATAAAAAAGGCCATCATTGGGGCAAACAATGCAATAGCTTCGGCGTATAGTGAATTCGCAAAGCCTAAAATGGAAAAAAAAATTGTTTTGCTAATGAAAGAAGCTATTTTTTAGCCTTTTTATGTTATGTCGAAAGCCCCACAACCATGATATTTGGTTGGATTTATGTTCATTCGCTCCGATCGCGGACTTGCTGTCTATAATACCAAAAATAAAGAAAAGCACTCTGACTATACCTTTACTGGCTCGTTACTACTACTTCAGTCCCTCGCGATCTACTCTGACAGATTGTGATGCGCGCCCCAAAATAATCCTGTCGAATCCTTGGGGCAACCACTGCCTTCTTGTCTAAACGCAATACACATCTTGCGGTTCCGTCTTCCGCAAGCAGCGCGTTTAGGTTCAGTGGTCTTATACGACATTTGTTGGAACAAGGCCCTAGTAGAGTAATCAGACGATTCTAACCACAAACTCTAACTCTTAATTCCTGTATTGGGTTTGCACTCATTTTCTTTATCACTTAAAGTTGATGACTAATGAAAATCCCGCGGTTTGCAACTTCCGAAAAAGGCAAAATTGTTCATGAAAGACAAGACTTTATTCGCATCTACCCTCGGCAGGGAATAGCCACCTGAAAGCTCATATCTGTGCTCCCTTGCACTCGGTTGAGGTAGGTTTGGTATTGCTTGAAAGCAGAGGTGAATAGAGGGGCCCCCTAGCGCCGATTCAAAGGGCTTAGCTGTGACTGCCCCATCTCGTTTTAAGTTGAGTTAGGTTTTTGCGTTAACGCCAATGTTGAGAAAGAGATGGGGGTTGTTGCTTGCCTGAACATTAACCCAATCTTATGCTCGTTTAGCTAGGGAAATGCCTTAACGTAAATTCCTAGGGCCTAGGGCTTAACGTAAATTCCTAGGTTTGAGCAAAGTATAAAGTGGCAAGTTGAGTTAGGCAAAAGCAAATTCAAGTGTTTGGCCACCTTATGGATAAATGACTGAAAAAAGGAAAGACGCTAAATAACTAATTACTCTTTACATATTCCTGCCCTGTCGCTTACAGTCAATCATGCTCTTTCAGTCGAAAGTTGACTTCATCCCCGGTGACCGGTCCAGTAGGACGCTTTGGGCGGAAACTACTTTTTTATCTGTCGACTGATTGAGCAGGTATACTGTAAGCGTAAGCGCTTATGATTCTTATTATACGACGCAATTACTGGAATACTGAAATGAATGCTTACAGTTTACTTAAAGCTTCACTTCAGCTGATGCGCATTCACATCAGGTTTTCAGATCTTATGCTACACTAATAGGTTTAGACAACAACGTGTCAGCAACAGCAAGGTTTGTTTGTTTTCTTATCTATAACTAATGACGAGCTTATGCGCCAACCTGAAGCTTAGCACCAGATAACCAAAGAAGTTGCTTAAACGTTCTTGTCTTTCCATTGAGATAAATCTTTTGTACTATTTCCTTAACTAAAGACTGGTGAAAAGATATAGTGTCCCGGGTGCCAAAGCTCGTGTGGGATCGATCGGAAGAAGGCTGACTTCGCGCGCGACTGCTTGGAGTGCTGCACGGGAGGAAAAAGAAGAGGAGGAGGAGATCAAACTAAGGTCGAAGAAATCAAACAACAACGGATCCAAGAAAGATCCAAGACTTCGAGGAAGACGAATCCGGGTGGTAGCGCAAGGCATTTAATACGTTTTTGAATTCCTAGTCGAAGAGTTTACGATCTCACAACCGGCTCAGCAACAGTCGGACAAGTGGGGGAATGTTGGGGCTCGCATACATGTTATCTAAGCGCGAGCGAGCCTTCGTATCCTTCTTATCTATTTATTCTATGTTCTCTGTGAGTAGCAGGCGGTTCGGTTTTTGCTGTCAGCAAGTTAACAAACAAGGTAAAGCTTTCCGATTGAAGAGACGGGATCGGGTTCCTTTCCTTGGTCTGATAGTTTTGTTAACGGTTTCGAATATACTTTCTCTCCAATACTGATCGTCTTCTATAGTCAGCAAGATAGGGGACTACTAGACTATAGTCAGCTATCGTACTTACTAGTGAAAGCCTGACGTAGATGGATAGCCGTAGTTCTCATCCTTTTGCCAATAGATTAGTAAAAGAAAAGATAAGAGAAAAAGGTAAGGAACGTAGGAAAAGTCAGAAGTATTCATTTCCTCTATCTCTTCACTCTATTCCTTCTTACTAAAGTCAAAGTCAATCCAATCAGCTTCGAAAGCTGACTTACATCAGGAAATCTCTATATCTGACATTCAGATAGAATATTACACCTGATCACCATCCCACCTCTACATTCATAGCTTGAACCCTCGGGTCGGGTCCCTCCATTCTGTCCCCTTACCCACGAGGAACAAAGAACGACAGTAGGGGAGTCAGTCGGTGAGTCGATTGACAGAACTATCAGACGAGTAGGGAAGAGTCATTCGATTGCCATCAAGATCAGAAAATCCTTTCTCCAATCATCCTTCCCCGAAATTAGAGATGTCCCGCCGGGGAAACGCCTTCAAGTAGAACCATACAGATAGCTATCGATGCTATCATCTATGGCTCGAAGTGAATGAGGAATTTATGCTATCTGGCTATCGAGACTCGCCCGAATCCATCGCTACTGCTGGTTGCTACTCAAGTCCTGGGTAGGGTTGCTACTCCCGAAGTGAGTTCTCGCTACCCGGCATTCAATCCCAACTAATGTCTCGCATTCCCTCATCAGGTTCATACTTAGGGGGAGGGACAACCACTCGCCCTAAATGAATAAGGTTGGAGAGGGCTTTAGCTCTCGACCGACCCCTGGAATTCGTTGGTTTGTTCGCCCGGGCGGTGAACCGCGGATTCATCTAAGGCAAAACAAGGCGTTCATGATTAGGATTACCCGACCGGACACGGATTGGAGTCATAACGACGAAACGGAGGCGAAACAAGATCATGAAGATTGAAGCATATGAATATAATCGCACTTGGGAAAGGGAAGTGAATCGCTTGAAGTTCATCCATCCGGCATTGGATGCGTCCGTACCGAAGGGGGGACAGATATCATCGACGGACTAAAAAACACGTTTTCCTTTACCTTTTTCATAGAACCCGTTTTTGAATTGATTGATGTCAGATCTCTGTCACAAGCGACTGTGGAGTCCGGTTAATGTCAGTTCTTTCAGTCCTTTTCGAGCTAGCATAGCAGCTGATATGGCTCTACTCTTCAAAGCAAAGTCCGATCTACGATACCCCGTCCCGAGCCTTCCATTGGGATTCGTGCAAGCCTCGATAGGACGTTTATTAACGAATTGGGGCAACTAATTCACTAATGGCAGGCTTGTTCGGTTTTCACTTAACTGCGGGCCAAAACTTAAGAAGTAGTTCACTCAGTCACCGGATAGAGTTGGATAGCAAGAAGTAGTGAACTCAGCGGATAGCAAGCCTTCTCTAATAGCTATAGATGAAAGGAAGGATAGCTTAGAGAACTGAAAGAGAAAGCTTAGGCCTGACGAATGTAGCTTAGATAGCAGAGTTAGAGAGAGGGGGTCCCTTAGCGTCCTAGATCGGATGCCCCAGATTCTTATTATGGGGGAGAGTTCATCCGGACTGACTAAGCAAGTCAACTCATTCCTAGATGTGAAATGAACTTGCATCCTCACACGGGATACCAGACTCGCCCTATAAAGGAGACGCTCGCATAGTGAGTTGAGTGAGTAGGCTTGATTTAAAGGTTGTCTAACACGGATTTCGATATCGACTTTCATTCACTCCCCACTGGAAAGTCATTTTTAGGTAAAGCATCTCTAGCAGACGCAATCAGTGAATCTGATTAGTCGCTCGGAGAAAGGTAGCGAAGTACGAGTGCTCAATTCAGATTCGATATCTGGGCTTTCCCTTAATTATTAAAGTGGAGTGAATCCCGAATCCCTTGCTTGGTCTGTTGCGGCTCCTCTTCCAGTTCGAGTGGGAGGCGCGGAAGTTGCTTGGTCACAACATGTGGTTGTGGGAGTTGCCGGTGTTGGAACATAATGCTTGGCTGGCGAAGTCGTGGAATTCGGTAGGTACGTCGCTTTGGATAATTCCTTGAGAATGATAAATAGTGCTCATCCGTAGCTTGGTTCCTGACTTGAGGAGTGAAAGGCTGGCAGTAGTATACATACATAGGGCTTATCCCGGCAATCGTTTATGCCAATGTTTCCGAGGAATGCGAAGGGCTGTTCTTCACTGTAGCCGATCCCCCATAGCACTAAAAGCGAAGGGGAGCGGCGGCGAATAGTAATAGCTAGGCTTGTCCTGTAATAGAACGATGGCGCTTTCCACCTGAAAGTGCCGAGTGGAAGAGCAAAGTAAGGCTTAAGCAAGGCTTGCAAGTGAAACTTAAGTGAATGTTGCTATCGCTAGAGAGTCTTGACCAATTTGCGGGGAACAAAGGAAACGAAGAGTGAAACCGAAGGGCTGTTCTTGCTCTGCAGCTACAGGCGTAGGCAGTAAAAGAGCTGTTGTCAAGACTGAAAGAACTATCGCAGGGGAGGCGAAGACCGGATGTGCATTAACCGGCTTTCTTTGTATTTCGTATACCAACCTCCGGGGATTGATGGGTTTTGCAATAAGGCAGCCAGGTGCATAATTGGGCCCATTCGGCATGCGCTCTTAGAGAAAGAAGCCTCGGAAAAGATGTAGAAGGAGAACTTCTAATATCAGGTCCCGTGGAATGTGAAAAAAAGGCTAGCCATTTGAATTCTTCATTCTATAGTGTGGCCTGCCCTAGGAATTCGACAATGCACCGAAGGCGGCATTGAGATAGGAACTCTTGGCAGCAGAGGAGCAAAGGCGGGTGTTGAGGAGAGGAACGATGGATCCAACTACAAGAAAGACTCGGTGTTGACTCTGTGTATAAAAAAGGAAAGGGCGGCCGGCAAGCTGGGCCATTCCTCGTTCAATCAGTAAACTGGGTATTGAAAGAGGGGGAGCATCCCTTCTCGTCCGGAGATCCGAGGCCTCTGGAGAACCACGACCGGGACTGCCTCTGACTCCGACTCAATGGATTATGGGTCAACGGATGAAACCATTGCCTTTGACCCCGTGGTGGGTGATGCCCATGTAGTCCATGCCCCCGCTCCCTCCAATTATTAGCCGACTCGATCCATAACTTGCTGGCGGCTCTCCCTCCGACCATGGCACTGAATCTGCAGAAACTAAGCCAGAATTGGTTCTCCTTCTTATTCCCACCCAACCCGGGCCGGCCGCATCGGGATATGCAACTGCAGTAGCTGGAACAGGAAGGAATCCCTTAGAGGGGCGACTCACTCGTAATGGTCATGCCCTTACTTTCGATGGATCGGATCGATTGGTTCCACCCAGTCAACCGCCTTCTATTGCTGGTGCGTATGCAAACCACTGGATCAACGAACCGCGGAACCAAAGGCGAACCAGCTGGGCGAGCTCAGAAGCGGCTGGTATCTACTCAACAGCTTTCCCTGACCGCCCCTCGGCAGGAGTGCAAGTACCGGTATTCAACTGCCTCTTCTGCACCCTCTCCTGGCTCTCCACATGATTATGTTTCTCTGGCCACTGCTTCCCTTCTATTTATGCATCTAAATCCCGGCCAGCCACCTCTGCCTGATTGGAGTCGAGCGAATTCCTTATTTTGATTAGAATTTGGCATTGACTTTACGAGACGAGTTCTCGCTGTGAAGTCAAGTTCCGTAGACTGAATTTGACGGACACGTTCCGTAGTAGCTTGACTCTACGTGTCTGGCAAGCTCCGAAGGCTCCACTCGTTAGGGGGACTTGTAATAAACATAGGGGAAAAAAGGGGCTACTTCCTCAGGTGTAAACCATCCGGGAAGCTTGTGCATACTTTTGAGCTTTTAGACTGCCGTCTTTATGTTGATAGCTACAGGGTCTGTAGCCTTGTAACTTGCATTCTCTGCTTCAATATTGGTCTAAGCGCATTCTTTCAAAGGCTTGGTCTTCTTGTGTGTGCTTGTGCTTTGGCTTATCGTTGATGCACCTGTGTTGGTTTCGAGAGGCTAGCCAGGGCCACAGGTTGAAGCCATCCATCTAAGTGAGAGACTGACTCTGCTACAGCGGACCGTTAGCAGGGTGCCGCGGTTTGTGGGCTTGAAGGACTTAGCGCCGTGACAAGTGGTATCAGAGCCAAAGGTTAGGCCAAGCCATGGCTAGTGGGAAGAACCCGTAGGCTAGTGCCGTCGAAGACGCTCGACAGGAGCGGACTCGTGATCGTGTGGATCGCCTTGTTACACAACTGAAGGGACAGATTTCGAGCGAGCGGGTTGCTTCCCTGGAGAAAGATAGGCTGGTCAGGCGGACCATGATGGAAGGCCAAGGACAGGGGGTCGTGGAAGTGTTTCGAGCCAAAATGGGTGAAAATACACCTATAAAGCGGACGAGGTCACCATACTAAAGAAGGCCGTAAGCAGTGGCTCGACGGAGATGGTTCGAATCAAGCGAAACCAAAGGCACCTTAACTATACAAGGGCACCCGAGATGCTAAGGCGTTAGAGAACAACTTTTGGGATATGGAGCGGCTTGTCGGACGTAGTCCGAGGAGGCGTCGGTGAATACGGCTGCCATGTATCTTGATGGTTCAGCCAAGTTCTGGTGGCGGACCAAAAGACGTAAAGAACGCGGAGCGTGAAGTGCAATTAGATCCATTTTTGGGACGAGTTTCAGGCAGAATTTAGGGTTCCTGCCCGGTTGTGGTCCGCCGTGTTGATGAGCCTGAAGTAAACAGGCCCCATACGCGAGTATGTGAAGGCCATCTTTCGTAGTTATCCCTGGACATTGTGGATATGACGGAAGAGGACCGGCTCTTCGATTTCATGAAGGGGCTCCAACCCGCGCCAAAATGTCCAAGACTTAGGGGTGGCACAGGTAGCTAGCCTGCTAGATTGAAAGTACTTAGCCAGGGGAGTCGAGACCAGGCCAAGGGCAAGGGCCTAAAGTCTCGAAAAGGCAAGCACTCCAAACAAGCTAATTGAATAAAGTGCCCAAAAGCACTAGCTTCACTAAAAGAAAGCCTTATTTTTGGACTGTGAGGTGTATTTCGCAGTCCACTTTGATCTTTTTAATGAAAGTCTCTTCCGAGGAAAAGCACTTTCGCTCTGCTCTCTGGGCTTAAGGACAGGGACCGACTAAAAGAAAAGCTTGGATAAAGGCTTGTAGTTTGGGGCTGGGGAAAAGCCAAACAGAAAGAAAAGGTACGGAGGAACGAACAGAAGGCGCGTCTAGCCCTATCTTTTATCAGGTCGAGGAGAGTAGCCGTTCATTCCCACTCATGTCGTTGATACGTAAGTGAGATCTCGATAACCATCTATCCGCCCTTCCTTCCTGGAGAAAAGCCCATGAGGAAGCATCTGTCCAAATCACTTCTTTCGTTCCGAGGTTAGAGAACCATCCAAAGCAACTATCTCTCAACCGATACGATAGAGGGGAAAGGGAAGCGGGTACTCCTTCAGGCTTCTGGTCTAATCATCTCTCTTTCTCCAGACCCCTATGGAGCCTGGCAGAGGGGGCCGGCGAATGCAACACTAGTAAAGCAAGCAATCTGTAGCTACAGCAAGGGAGTTTGCTTGAAGAACTAAAGAGAGTATTGCATGCATAGGAGAGTATTGCGAAAGCGTAGGCAAAGAAGCAATGGGAGCAGCAATCGCACACTTCTAACTTCCCATACATCCATCTAAAAACCTTTCTCGGTGACAGATGTTATTGATCAAGCCATCCCTGGACAAGCACGCGTCCGTACGGTATAACAGGACCTTAGCTATCTAGTGAAATAAAGGGCATACTTTGCTTGTTTCGTGGTATGGACCCCTGAATGGGTAAGGCAAGCCAGTGAAGTCCTTATTACTGAGTCCAACCCTTCTACTAAGCTAAGCCAGTGATACCCTTTTCAACTTTGCCCATTTTGGTGCACGCACGAACGAATTCGTCAATCTGACATTATAGCTTTGCCTTTTTTAAAGATATGCGATATAAGCAGCTAGAAAGAAGAGAAGAGCTAGAAACAAGCTAGGGATGAGCGAACAAGCAACGGATGAGCGCGCTAGCGCTACCAGCCCCAGTTCGTGTTAATTGCGTTAGCCTTTACATATATAGGGCGTTTTCTTGCTTCACGCGCATACGTTTTCTTGCTTCACGCCCTTTACTAAATAATTGCGTTTTCTTGCTGCGTTGAACATACAGAATTTAGGCATTCCATACCCCAGCGGAAATGGTAGACTATCGATCCAAGCCGGATAGGGTTTACGAGACCGATAAGATAGACGAGACCAAGAAGAAGAAAAGAAAGCGCAACTATACTAGGCGATCAATTGTATATGAGACCCCACCGCATATCAAAATGTTCAAAGGTAGCTTCTTGCAACTGAGCAAGTCAGATGCCTATTCCTTTCTGGAGAGTTTGGCAGAGAGAACCCCAGCAATGGGACTTCTCTAGTTTCAGAGACAGACCTACTACTCAAAAGAAAGGAGGTTTGTATTCAGTCCGGGATGATGTCAAAGCTAGGATAGAAGCTCTCAACCGTAAGGTAGAGGATCTGGTCCTCAGTCAGAACCTGGAATCTGCAACTCAAGTGGTACAGACACCTGAGCAAGAGGTCTTTCTCCCCATGCATGCTTCCCAGATGAGCCCTTCCTTCCAAGGAAAGAGATAGATCAGATCTTGGCCTAATCCTCCTAGAAGTGAGTTTTCGAGAACGATCATTTTTTTAGTAAAAAGACAGTAAAACGAACCCACTACACACTCAGACGACTAGCGTGGTCCTTCCCCCATCGAAGAGCAAGGGTTGACCACATCATCACTCAGATTCTTATTTTTTTTTTGTTAAGTATGTCAAAGTACCGTAGAGATTGAGAGTACCTCGGAACGCAACTCCCTTATGAGGTGGAAGACAGACGTATTCCCACTTCATAGGTAGCGTGGCATTCTCGCAGGCAGGGCTCACTATACTACGAATATTGCGAAGGACCAACGACGATCTTGGAGGAGAAGGAGGAGGAGGAGGAGCTAATTCGGACTACATCGAAGCGAAGAATTTCTTAGTTCATGCCACGACGATCTATATGGAAGGGCAGTTTTTTTGATGCATTCCTGTTGAGAATGAAGAAGAAAAGAGATCTTCTTTTGAACAGGAAAATTTGGTCACGTAGATCTTCTATTTCGCCGGAATTCGTTGATTGCTCCGTACGAATTTACAATGGAAAAAGTCCTGTTCGTTGTAAGATCACTGAAGGAAAGGTTGGTCATAAATTTGGAGAGTTTGCTTCTACACGGAAACGAAGACCTTCGATAAAAAAGATTGGACCGGGCAAAAAAAAGGGGGGGAAAAAGTAAAGTCTAAGCGCATATGGCACGAAAAGGAAATCCTATTTCGGTAAGACTTGATCTGAATCGTAGTTCAGATCCAAGTCGGTTCAGTGAGGGCGACCGCGAAAGTCACCGAATGGGTCAGTCTTTTCCTTCAGTTTTTCCCATATTTATATAAAAAAAAGGCGTGGGAGGACGTTGCAGATGTCCGGGACGGACACGACTTCTTCTAACGCTAGAAGACCACAGGAAGACACCCGGGACCAGAGCATGTCGTGAAAGAAGCACACTGGGCGGGCGTGCTTCGACCGTGTCTCCGGGGCACAGTTGAATGTAGATATCATGAACGCGAGGTGCAGGATACCAGGCCGAGAAACCCGGGCAACCACTCCCCTATGTGCCGATCGCTAGCGCATCCAGGCCCCGGCGCCCGGCTCAGCTGGAGAGGCCTAGCCTGATCTGATAAGTGAAAATTCGGTTCGGATAGACTGAATTTCCAGAACGCCGCCGCCCCTGGAATCAATAAGAAAGAAAACACTTCAGATCAGTGAATAAACCGAAAACGAAGGAAGAGACCTTTCTCGCTCGGCGCCTAAAGCGCACTATGCTCCGCTTCAACAAATGAGAGTTTTCGGTGGAACCGGTGAACCACGCGAGCTGGTTAGATGCGTGGGACAGAGGGCTCGTAGTACCTGCTAGCGCAGCTTTGCAGTGGAAGGGAAGGAGCCTAAATCGACCCCCTTCTTTCTTTTTATTCAAAGACACAAAAGCAGTAAGAAAAGATTGGACTCTCGGATGAGACTAAGCAGCTACCGACCGTTCCGACGCGCCCCTGACCTATCTTGATTAAGACCGAAAACCCTATCTAAAGTGGAGCCTAGTTTAAGCTTTCATTAAAATCATAGAAAAACAAGAAAAACCACTTGTAGGGATATGGATGGACTCTCGCTCAGTAAAGAGAGTTGTAGATTCGTAGAACAGGAGAAGAGTACGCGCGCTAGCGCGCTACAACTAGCAGCCAGCTCCGAGATGAGAAGGCGGAACATTCCCCTTCCACCTTCGCCTTTGACTATATAAGGTCGGGAGAGGCTCCCGATTTCTGGTTTATAGGCGATCATATGCCGAAATCAAGTAGAACCTTAAGTCCAAGTCAAATAAATAGGGCGAATTGAATATGAATTTGAATTGAAATTCATTTGAATTGAATTTTAAAAATGAAAGCTGCTTGTTAGGTGTAGTGCTAACTTGAAGTATGCTTCTTCCCCTTTCAGTCTAATTCAGAACTTGACTAAGCCCCGCGAAGTAGTTTGCTGGCTAGCGCGCTAGCGCGCAACAACTAGCACTTTGAAACCGTTGCTTGCTGCATGGATTCTTTAGATCTAAAGAATCCATGTTTCCCCCGGAGCGAGACTCTATCCAGATCTAAAAATGGAAGAACGAGCTAGGCGGCCGGCGGGCAAAGAAAGGGGGCGGGCGGGGCCTTGGCGAGACGTTCTTCTTTCGAAGCGTTTTGCCAAAAGAGCGAGGGCGCCCTTCTGGGGTGGGAGCGTTTCCTTTCAAATGACAACTGCCTCTTCCTACTGCGGGGGCGTTGCACGAAACCAAACCGCCCCCCGCCCGATCAAGTACCAGTTGCTTCGCTGGTAGGCCCACTTAGGTTAGGAGGGCATTGTCCCTCAGTTCTTACCAACCTCCGGTGTGTAATCGACATGTTGCTAGCTTATTATCGGTCGAATAAGAATCATGGATTCCCTCTGCTGTCCATTTCTTATTCATTCAGGGCGCTCGGCCGGTGCTCCTTTCTCAAACCAGAACAACTCTGAACGTTAGGGAAGATAAGGGAAGACCACCTGAGCGAACCGACCGAGGGGACTTGACTTATCCGAACCGAACGTTAGCGGCAAGCCGCTAACGCCTATCATGAGCAGCGTCGCTGCTTGATCGGCGGGGAGGAGCATCTCAAAGTATGGGGCAAAGGATCAAGCGCTTTGACTTTGTCCCCCGGGATCCACCACAGGTTGGGTTTGAGAGCCGTGTGATGGGTGACTATCCAGCACGGTTCGGAGAGCACTTGTAGTCTGCGCTGGTGAATGGAAGCCCCCCTATCAAGCAAGAAAGAAGCGGCTCTTCCCACGGCGGAGTCACCATTGACTCTATTTATTATTATGGTAAATCAGTGTATCAAGATGTCAATCTGAGATCTTTTTTCGGTTCGATACGTCCACCTACGAGACTAACCTTTGGCTTTCGTCTCGGTAGGTGTATTATTATACATTTTCCCAAAAGAACATTCATTCATTTCTTTCTTCCCCGTCGACCACGACGACTGAAACGACGCTACAAATCCAGACCCGGAAAGAAGAAGGGCCGGTGGTGGGCATTTGGGAAAGTCGGGCCGATCGGGTGTCTTCATTCAGGCGACGGTACAGAAGAAGAACGAAACGAAGTGAGAGGCCGGAGGGCAGGGAAAAGAGTCGAGTCGATCAGGCTCGACGACCGGGAGAAGCAAAACGAAATCCGGATTTGGCCGAAAAAGAAGCAACGCTATGGATACCATGACCGACCACCATCGAGAAAGAAAAATCTTGCTAAATCACTTCAGGTCAGCGGGGCTTTCAAGCATCCGAAATACGCCGGGGTTGTAAATGACATAGCGTTCCTGATAGAAAATTACGACTCCTCCAGAAAAACAAAGTTATTCAAATTGTTTTTCCCAAGGAAGTCCCGCTCCGACGGCCCAACGAGTCATCTACTAAAAAGGACCCTCCCTGCAGTGCGTCCCTCCTTGAATTATTCGGTCATGCAATACTTATTGAATACAAAGAACAAAATGAATTTCGACCCCGTCGTAGTTCTCAATCATTTCGTGGGACCGGGCGTGGCTGAACCATCTACGATGGGGGGAGCGAATGAACGGGGAAGAAGCTTAGATAAGAGAATACGTTCTCGCATCGCTTTTTTTGTAGAAAGCTCGACCAGCGAGAAAAAGTGTTTGGCCGAAGCCAAAAAGAGGTTGACCCACTTCATTCGCCAAGCGAATGATCTTCGCTTCGCGGGAACAACAAAAACCACCATCTCGCTCTTTCCTTTCTTCGGTGCTACCTTTTTCTTTCCAAGGGAGGGGGTGTATAATAACCTTTTTTTTGAGGATGCCCGGGAACAACTCCTAGGTCAATTAAGGATCCAATGTTGGAACCTCATGGGTAAGGAGAAGGTAATGGAATTGAGAGATAAATTCATAGACCTAGGTGGGATAGGAGAATGGATAAAGGGAATAGAGATGATGATAGAGATCATACTGAGAAAGAGAAAAATTCCGTACGGGTACAACTCTTATTTGAACGAAGTGAAAAAAATGCGATCTTTGTTGTCTAATAGAACAAACACTAATACCTTAATTGAGTCGGTCAAGATAAAATCTGTTTATCAAAGTGCTTCTCCGATTGCTCAAGACATCTCTTTTCAACCGAGGAACAAAAAAAGATCATTTCGTTCCATTTTTAGTAAAATAGTTCAGAATATCAAATTCGTAATTAAAAAAGGGGTGGAGGGGATCCGTATTTGTTGTTCAGGTCGATCATCAGGTGCAGAAATAGCTAGAACTGAATGCGGAAAGTATGGAAAAACATCTCGTAATGTATTTCACCAGAAAATGGATTATGCTCCTGCGGAAGTTTCTACTCGTTACGGAATCTCAGGTGTCAAAGTGCGGATCTCATATAGTCAAAAAAATAAGGGACGTGCTATATCCGAAACGTACTAAATTTAGTAAATATCGTAAAGGAAGATGTAGTAGGGGTCGCGAACCGGACGGTACACAACTTGGTTTTGGAAGATATGGCACTCAAAGTTGTAGAGCTGGTCGTCTTTCATATCGAGCCATTGAAGCAGCGCGTCGGGCTACAATCGGACAATTCCATCGTGCTACAAGCGGACAATTCCGAAGAAATGGTAAGATATGGGTAAGAGTTCTCGCAGATCTCCCTATTACCGGGAAACCTACAGAAGTGAGAATGGGAAGAGGAAAAGGAAATCCTACGGGTTGGATTGCTCGTGTGTCCACGGGACAAATCCCATTTGAAATGGATGGTGTGAGTTTGTCAAATGCTCGACAAGCCGCTACATTAGCGGCGCATAAACCATGTTCGTCAACCAAGTTTGTTCAGTGGTCGTAACGTAACGTAATTGGTTAGTGGGGGGGCTTCGTTGATTGCTCCGTACGAATTTACAATGGAAAAAGTCCTGCTCGTTGTAAGATCACTGAAGGAAAGGTTGGTCATAAATTTGGAGAGTTTGCGAAAGGGTGCATCATCCCATTTCTTTCTTGGTTGGAAAACCCAACCGGCGATTTCCGACAAGTCTCTCTATTGCGGGAGCGGAGCAGTCAAAGAATGAACCAAACCAAATGATTGTTCTAGAATGGCTATTCCTCACAATTGCTCCTTGTGATGCTGCGGAACCTTGGCAATTAGGATCTCAAGACGCAGCAACACCTATGATGCAAGGAATAATGGACTTACATCACGATATCTTTTTCTTCCTCATTCTGATTTTGGTTTTCGTATCATGGATGTTGGTTCGCGCTTTATGGCATTTCCACTATAAAACGAATCCAATCCCGCAAAGGATTGTTCATGGAACTACTCTCGAGATTCTTCGGACCATATTTCCTAGTATCATCCCGATGTTTATTGCTATACCATCATTTGCTCTGTTATACTCAATGGACGAGGTAGTAGTAGATCCAGCCATTACTATCAAAGCTATTGGACATCAATGGTATTGGACTTATGAGTATTCGGACTATAACAGTTCCGATGAAGACTCACTCACTTTTGACAGTTATACGATTCCAGAAGATGATTTAGAATTGGGTCAATCACGTTTATTAGAAGTGGACAATAGAGTGGTTGTACCAGCAAACACTCATCTACGTCTTATTGTAACACCTGCTGATGTACCTCATAGTTGGGCTGTACCTTCCTCAGGTGTCAAATGTGATGCTGTACCTGGTCGTTCAAATCAGACCTCTATTTCGGTACAACGAGAAGGAGTTTACTATGGTCAGTGCAGTGAGATTCGTGGAACTAATCATGCCTTTACGCGTGCGCCCGGAAACATAGGCCGACTGCTGAGCCCACTCTGGCTCAGCCGCACCACCCGGGGTGCGAGCCACCCGAGAAGCAAGCTATTACAGCGAGCGGCTGGAGCTGTAGGGAGCCGAGGAGCAAGGCAGTAGAAAAGATAGAAGAAGGGGCCAGGCTCCCGGTGGAGCAGAGGAGACGGTTAGGATAACGAACTTGAAACGCGGAGCCCGAGCGGCCGGCGAGCGAGTGGTTAGTGGCCAATAGCGCCCTAGTTGATGGCATTCCTCTCTGCGGCTGGCACTCGAGGAACCACGGGGCACTCCATACAGAGCAAGCAAGTCTTAGGGATGAGACGCCCGCGCAAGGACCTCCATTCTCATTAGGAGGTCGAACCAAGGACCTATGGAAGTCGGGGCTACCCCGTCCCCATGGCAAGGCAACAGTGTCCTGAGGGAGGAGTTTAGAGGCCTTATAGTAGCACGGACTTCTTTTTCTTTCTAGGTCATGCGAAGGGGGCCAGTCCAAGATCGTACTGTTCCTCTACAAAGACAACAGACGCTCTCAACGGCTAGGCGCCACTCTCTTTCTGAGTTATTCCAGCTTCCGCTTTTGATTCATTCCGTTCCGTCACGTGCCGCGGTGAACGAACAAAACCAAAAAGAGGGCCGTCTCAGCGGAAGGAGAAGGACCTGCAACGGCAGAGACTACTGACCCTCTTCTTGCTTGTTCCTAGCCGTCTGTTACGAGTCCGGGAAGCCTGGAATCATCAATATGAGGGATCCCTCAATAAAAATAGAGAAGGGCGGGCAGGGCTTCCGCAAGAGCCTCCCCCTCTTCCCGGTCAAGATAGATGGGAAGGAGCCCTATCAAGTAAAGGCATAACCTGCCTCTTTTTTTATGTACGCACACCTTTGTTTCAGGGTGAGGCCGCCCTCCCTCCTGCTAATCCGGCCATTTCCGAACCTGTCTTTCCCACCCCAGCTCCGAGATGAGAAGGCGGAACATTCCCCTTCCACCTTCGCCTTTGACTATATAAGGTCGGGAGAGGCTCCCGATTTCTGGTTTATAGGCGATCATATGCCGAAATCAAGTAGAACCTTAAGTCCAAGTCAAATAAATAGGGCGAATTGAATATGAATTTGAATTGAAATTCATTTGAATTGAATTTTAAAAATGAAAGCTGCTTGTTAGGTGTAGTGCTAACTTGAAGTATGCTTCTTCCCCTTTCAGTCTAATTCAGAACTTGACTAAGCCTTTTTCCCTTAAATGACGAGGGTAGTAGTTTGCTTATGGACTTCTCCATTCTTGCGATTCCCAGCCCGACGGTACGGCTAAATAGGCTCAATGATCTCTTTCTTCGATAGGCCGGTCCGGCGCTCCGCGTGGTTATATTCGTACATGTTCCGACTCGCCGGTCATTATGGATCTAGTGGCATGGCGAGGCGAAGGGGGAAAGCAACTACGAAGCTTCGTAGACTCGACAAGTCGCTTCGCTTATAGAATAGAATGCAAGCAAGGTAGCTTGCTTACTCTCCTAGTAGCGTGCGTTGGCGGCAAGGAAGGAGGCATTCGGGAAGCGACTAGTCGCTTCTGGCGAAGCTTCTGGAAGGCCGACCACTACATAGAGAGATCCATATACCAGTCATGAGCGATAGCGAAGCCTAGAGAGGCGCAGGGCAGGATCGAATAGCTTAGTGTGAAACGCTCAGGAAAGGAGCGGAGAAGGGGTTGGTTGTGCGCCCTCCGCCCCTTCGGTTCGGGGTGGACATCTGAAAAGGGTGAGATAAACGGAAGAGTAGCTAGCTAGCGCGCTACAACTAGCAGCCTGCTTCAAAACGGATGCGCGCTAGCGCAACGGCTTTCTCTGATATGCTCGCTTCGCTTTTGTTGCGGAGCTCGCTGCTGTTAAGCTTGGCGTTCCGTTCCAGCCAGAGCAATTCCGGCACTATTCAATTCATTCGTTAGAACAAGCTTAGGATGAGCGCGCTAGCGCTACCAGCCCCAATTCGTTAATAGCGTTAGCCTTTATATATATAGGGCGTTTTCTTGCTGGTTCTTGACATTTATTAACGAATTGCTCTACTATAGACATTTTGGGGATTGCGGGCCTCAACTCGCAATTCAATAGTTCTTGCTCTTGCTCTTGAATTTCATAGTGAGTGCCGCAACTCGCAATTTCATAGTGCTAAACAAGCAACGGATGAGCGCGCTAGCGCTACCAGCCCCAATTCGTGTTAATAGCGTGCCGCCTTTATATATATAGGGCGTTTTCTTGCTGGATTGCGGGGCCTTGCTTCTTGCTTGCTGCTCGCTTTCTCGCTTCCGAGAGGCGAAGGGAGCCTGACTTACGGCTTCCAAGCCTGGCGCGAAGCGAAGGGATTGGATTTCACCTATGATCAGATCAGTGGGCAACCATATTTCATTTTTTAGTGGTGTTGTTGACGTTGTTGAAAGCGAATTTTTAAGTAGGCCTAGCTTTTCGGAGCTGCTCCCAGCTCACACTATGGTGGAGGAGGTGCCGTGAAGATCTAGGAGTGTGAGCAGTACGAGCTGAAAGGCTCCCATACTGTTTGGAGGGCAGGGGGCATAGATGCCAAACCTGACCCCTATCTATCGTCGTAGAAGCTGTTCCTAGGAAAGATTATGGTTCTCGGGTATCCAATCAATTAATCCCCCAAACAAACCGGGGAAGCTTAAGCGGAAATGAAAGAGTAGGGTGAGGGAAAAGGGGGGAAGCCACTAAATGGAAGGCTTCGCTCGCTCTAACGCTCGTTTAGTAGACAGCGAGTGGAGTGCATAAGCCCCTTTAGAGATAGGGACGAGTACTACACGAGCTCGTAAGTCAAGTAGTACTACACGAGCCTTGTCGTAGAAGCGATTTTAGCTTACTCGTCTTGCTTGCTTCTGGCGAAGCTTCTAGTCTGTAGGCATTCAGGTATGGGAGGAAGCATTTCCCGGCCGACCATTACATAGGAGCGATAGCGAAGCCAAGCCGTAAAAAGGCGAGCAGCCCTTATAGCAATAGCAAACGGCCTACTTATAGCCCTCTTTTTCTTATCTTATTTAGGCGCTACTGAACTCAATTTACTACAAAAGTACCAAAGGCGACCGGTCCATGAGACCGCCTTCTTAACAAAAGGTTTGGAACCCTGTTGCTTTTAGAATAGCCATCAGGGACCTATGCTATGGGAAATTAAAATGGGAGTTGTTGGGAGGTCCAATGCTAAGCTTACCTTAGGTAAGCGTAAGCAGACCTGATCAAACAAAGATATTCCCGTTCTGTTGCTGAAAGATAGATGCTGATAACGTTTCAAAACAAAATGAGAAAAAACCTTTTTTTTCTTTTATCTTTGTTATTTTCATTTTCTTACTTTATTCTTTTTTAATACCTGTCGCGTATTGCGTGGATGATTCTCTCGATCTCGAATTGAGTGAGGCTGGCCCCCCCTTGAAAGGCTCGGGGGCCAGCCAGCCAGCCCGATCTCTTGCGGAAAACGAGGCGGCCTTATACAGGCAATGGTTGCCCCTGGCGGCTCAGGAACCGGCTCCAGCCGGGGCGGCTCATACCGCTCACCCGCTTCCCGCTGGGGGGGCCAATCCCGAGCAGCCTTGGCCCGACTTTGGGCCGCCGAGGCTGCAACCGGAGATAGCCCAAAATAGGGGGATCGGATATCATGGAAGACATTTTGAGTACTCCCGGAGCGAGAATCGAAGAACAAAAAAATGGGACCTAATCCAACAGATGGAGAATGCAGTCAAAGAGATATACGAGGGGGCAGTCATCAAATCCACTATGTCGATTTGAGTCTAATGACTAAATGGATCATTGATGATCAAGACGACGAGCGCCCCCCAACTCTCCGCTATATCCTAAAGCAGCTCCGTAGTAAGGGAGAGGGAAGCACGTACTATAAAAGCATGCTTCAGGCATGGATGAAAAGAATCCCTAGTTTCTGTCGTCTTTGCCTAGCCTTCTTTTTTTTTCTATGGACGTGTTTTGCTGGATAAGATAAGGAGGACCGCCCTTCGACGCTTCTTTCGCTGTATACCCCCTCTCTCCTATTATAGGTGTATTTGGTGGAAGAAAGGCTAACTATTACGGTACGGGTCCCAGAACGCTAAAAAGGTGGGGGAGAAGCAAGCCGAACCTCTGATCGACCTGGACACATAAAAAATGATCGGCGTCGAGAGATATTTTGAATTCCGTAAGTAACTCAGTGAGTGCTTTCTAACTAAGAGGGGCTTGGAAGAAAAAAATGAAATACAAACAACAATGTCTAATTTTTTTAAAATATGGGAAAGCGTGTCACTCCGAGGGGCCTGCTTAGAAAACCGAGTTATAAACTTTTTGATTCGTTCTTGCAGCTCCTCGGGAGTAGGAGCAGCCGCTGTGGGATGTGATGGCCCTGCTTCCCCCTCCCCGGTTGGTTGACTAGTGGTCTCCTGCTCCCGACTTTCAACTTCCTTATTGACCCATTTGTCAATCCAGGAGCCACTCCAACCCGAAGAATGGTCATTTCCTCCAGCATCCATCATGCAAGCGACAGAGATCATGGCCCCTGCAGCAGCCATCCACTGAAAGATCGCCTCTTTGACTAGACTGAGAAGGAGCATAATACAAACATGAACGATGAGTTTCAATGGAAAGTGCATTTTTTTCTTTATCCAATAAACCCAGAGAAGGAGCAAAGTGAGTACAATAGTTAGAAGAACGTGGAACAATGGAGATGGAGTATGAAAACGAAGCCATCCTGAGAAGCAGGTGGTAGACATTATCGAAAAAAAACCAATAATAGTTTTTTTTTTCATAGAGTACTGACATAATTATTCAGATAAATTCAAATGTTATAACTATAACTCCCATAATCATGCTCTTAACGAGGCCTTCTTCTCTCCTCCTCCTTCTCAATTTAATAAAAAAAGATGAGGAACAACATTATGGGCGACTTCTAATGCACGATCGAAGGTCTCAGATTCTGCCCCCAGCATTAGAAGATTATTGTAACTCGCTAGAACCCTTTCAAAGGGATACTCGAAGCCAGGCATGTAGATTAAATAGGTTATATCCTTGGTCAGCAAAGGAGTCAGCTGAACTCCAGCTTCTTGTAAGTAAGGCTGGAGTTTCAGCGCTGTAGCTTCGATCAACACTCCTTCTGCAGCTTCTTCGATTTCATCCACGGCCTCCTCTAAAGGAAGCGCCCGGATTTCGTCTAAGTCAAGCCTTCCCATAGTGATATAACACAAACTCGGATTCAGATGCAATTCGAACAGCAGAAAAGTAAAAACTTCTGCAGCGGTCATTCCTTTATCTCCCTTCATTCCATCTAGTCCGAATTAGCTCCTCCTCCTCCAAGATCGTCGTTGGTCCTTATATATATACGAAATAAGTCAGGCTTGTAGCTGCGGTAGAAAGAGCAGTTGTCAAGACAGAAAGAAGGATGTTCTTCTTTTGAGTGAGTGAGGAAGGTCGCCTCGGGTGAGGAGGTTTAGTAAAGAAAAGGTGAACGGATAACAAAGTCAAGCATAAGCAAAGCTAAAAGAGAGTGCAAGATAAGAGTCATTAGCCTTGGTTGAGCGGCGGGTAAAGACGGTTGCGTAGCTTACTTGGTAAAGGACTCCTTTAGTTTAGCGGTCATGGCCTTCTCATCTATATCAGGTCTAGGTGGTTTACTTGTATACCCCAATTCTCGGAGTTCACGTTCTGATCTACTTTTCAGAGAAGTTCCGTAGTTTTGGACAGGACAGATGGGAACCTGGAGGTAAAGCCTCTGTTAAAGCAATCGGGCTAATGCATGTATACTAGCTTACTAGCTTTAGTCGCTTGTGTACTGATTGTATTCCGTTTTTACTAATAGAAGCAGGGTACGCTGATTTGGGATGCTAACTAAGTAGATGCGTAAGCGAGGTGCGAAAGCAAGCAGGCAACAAGTGGATCGGGGGACCGGAAACCGGGACCACACATGATGTGCGTCTAGGTCTCGGCCAACTCCCGACCGAACAGGCTAAACAGCACCCCCGCGCTCACACTTACAGGCAAAAAGAAGGACTTGCAAAGTCTGTTGAGAACGCCCACCCAGGAAATGCGTAAGACGATCAACAAAATATTTATTAATACGTGTACAGTATTCCAATAGATCAAAGAAGGATATGGCGTGGCACTCCAGGAAAAGGGTTAGACTTTTCCGGTCCTCCCCGTTCCCGCTACCAATACTGGTGGACCGGGGTCCCCAACAAAAGGAAGAGATCGATTGAAGATAAGATTTGAGGACGAAAAAGCTATTCCAAAGATCCCGGTGGAAACTTCTCCTCTACGCGATGACATGTCTATCTATTCTCGCTGCATTTCTTGTGATAGTCTTTGTTCATATGCTTTCATTTCGACTAGATATGAATTCCTAACCTTGACTTGTTGCCCATACGCACCCACAGGTCGCTAGCTAAGGTTATTGATACGAGAAACGGCGCAAGCACGATTGTTTTGAGGGGAGCACTGGTCTAATGAGTGGAACGAAGCTAACGGGTCGCGGCATAGGCGTTCCTTGCTTTCTTGAGTTACCAGGTTACCCGGCAGAGGTTCCCACTTCTAGGAACCAAAGACTTTCTGACTCGAATCCCTTAGTGGATGGGGCCATCGAAGCTGACAAAAGAGGGTAGAACTACCTACTATTTAATCTTCCGATCACCGGGGCCTACTTATTCTAATAAATTATAGGCCCAACTCTCTGACTTGCTGAGCCGAGGGCCGGCCCTCTTTGACGAAGCTGAGGACTAGAGGCGAAAGCTGGAGAGACAATGGCCCTATCTTACCCACCTGAGGGGGGGGACCGACACTAGGCTATAAGTATTGTCATCTTCCCCCGCAGCGGCTTTCGCCTTTTCAGAAATTTAGAAAATCATTTATTCATATTGAACATCTGCAGGCGAAGCACCTAACTTCTTCTTTTCCTTTCTCTGACCCAGGAACAATATAGTTCAGGAATGCTCCTATATCACTTGTAGTGAGTGCATTGAGACATGCAGCTGACTGGCTAGGACCAACACACGAACGTTCTCTGCGTTCCTAGCCGTGAAGCTAACGAGATAGGGCATCACTGCACAGAAGAGTAGTATCTAAATGGACCCCATTCCTGTGTTGTGTCAAAGGGTGCTTCTCTTTGAAAACTAACCCGCCGAGGAACATATGGAAAGCGATAAGATGTCATTCTTTCGATAAGGCGCGTAGCCTCCCTACAATACAGATCTGAATGAGTTGACAGTGAATGATAGGCGCGAAGAAGCGCAACGGCCGGAGAATGACAAAAGAAACTAAGAACGTATGCCCGCGATTTCTATCCCAGGTGGGGCTGATCTCCGTCAAGCGATTAAGAATCGGAAGGATCTCCCTGACAGGAATTTTATTGCTACTAACTAACAGACCCCTACTTTGGGAACAAACCAAATAATGAACCTTCTCGCGTTGATCCGCCAAAGGAAGTAGCTTACTTTGATACGACGGAGTCAGTGGACACACGCCTATACTCATATAGAATAGATAGTAGGCGCCTAGTAGTTATAGATAGGATAGGATAGGCACAACAACCTAATCACGAATAGCCTCTTTTTCAACCTCCACGTCATTCTCAACCCACCCCATCGTTCCTCCCATTCCTTTCTTTCGCTTTGAAACGGATCCGCCGGGCCGTCAGCTCAACGAGAAGGTAAGGCAGCTCCTGCTGTTGGTAAAGAACTGAATACCCCCACTTAGCCCCTAAACGGGTAGTGAAATACAAAAAAACAATGGCTTAGTGGCTTTTGTGGGCGGGGGTTTTGCACCTCCTCTTGATATACTTACTTATAGGAATCCTTACGAGACCTTTGAGGAGGAGGAGCTTCCGACCCTGATGTAGATAGGAAATTAAGCAAAAAAGTGGGTCGTCATGGTCTTACGGACACGAGGGCGAAGCAAGGCTGATTGGAGACGCGTTGGATAGTTGGGTAGTAGTAGAGCTACGCTGCCCCACCGGGAGAAAGGGAGGTGGATACCGCCGCTGACTTCCCAGACAAAGAGGTCTTTCTTGCTGAGCCACCAGACGCGGGAATGATCAGGAGTGAACAAGCTTCTGGAGGCGCTCCTATTCCTGCAACCTGTATAACTAAGTATTCTTCCCCCGATCGGGATTTATCTCCCTAAATGGATTTAAAAACAAATCATCTCTATTTGGTAGTTGTGCAACCTTCGTTCATTCAGATTGAGCACCCCCGCCTCTTCTCTTCTTCTTTCTCTATCCAGTGAAGTGTGCCATTCCAGCGCGTGTCATTTTTTCTTCCTACTAGGCATTTGCAGTCCTAAGCTAAGCACATGCAGTAGTTGTTTCGGAGAAAGTATGCAACTCAGACGAAGATGTAAATTGGTTTGGGCTAGTCTAGATTGGTTGAAGCATCTGTGCCTTAGTCCATTACCGCATCTCTATAGGAGACAGACTCGCCTTCGGTTGCGTCCTCTCCTCTTTCCCTCTTCTAGTTAGAGCGTAGTGCTGCTACAAGGGCTCAGTTCGTGGCGGGGTAGGCCTTCTTCCCTCTCGGGCTCAATCGATCTCCTCCTGGCGAACCATCACCTTAGCTTCCACTTATAGGCCGCCCAGTCCTCTCAGCCTTTCCACGAGCCTAGGCTTTCTCTCTCTTATCTTCACGCAGCAAGACTGGACTAGCTTCACTAGAACAGCTTCTTTCTCTGATCCTATTGGATTTCTCAACTGATTAGCTACTGACGCTATGTCTACGCAAAGGATAGCTCAGTCTCAACCTTCTGTGAAGCATTGCTCTCCTTCTTCTCTTGAATAACGTCTCTCTCTAGGTTGGGTTAGGCCTCCTCTACTAGTGCTCATCTCCCCTGTCTCCCTTCTACTCTCTACCGGCTTTGGTCTAGTCATTGCATTTGGTCTACTTTGCATAGGATATAGGATTGCCAGTCCATCGGCTCGCAGAGGGCGCTTCTTTTCACCTTTCCTTCAGGGTAGACATGGGGGCCTGGACGGCTAGGTGGACTGTAGCCTTAAGTTGGTCTCCTTCCTTCTATCTATAGGGCCTAGCTCCCCCATCTTCCTGCTACCGCAGCTTGACTGAGCACGGAAGTCTCTGGATTTGATCCATGCCCTACGCCAGCCAAGACGACTCTAACCACTATGATGCACCACCTAGATTTCACTCTCCTTTCTCCTTCTCTAGCTACTGACTCTGTCTACTGATAGGTCTACTAAGGAATAGCCTACTGGATGCTTACTTCTTCTATTACTAATATAATTTATCTTATCGATTGATTTCAATCATAGCTACCCGCACTCTGTTTCTAAATGGATCGAATTCCCCTAGCCGAGAATAACCTTCTAGTGGTTGATCGCTCCATCCATCTCCAGCTGCTTTAGCTTTAGCCTTTTCAGTCCCTCCCCGTCAAGTTGAATGCCTCTGTAAGCCCCCTTCTTAGTCAAGCAAACAAAATGTAGATGTCTCATTCATGCCTGTCCGTTTCTGCCGGGAGATCAGCTAGTGCTTCTCTCCCCAAACAAGCCGGAGAGTAGGAGTAGGTCTCACCGGCTATCTTTGATTGGGTTGCTCTACGTTCCATCTCTGGATTAGGTTGATGGAACCGGGTCTCTATTAGTTTGACGACTTGTGGTGGCGACTTAAATTAACCGTTTGGTCTAACCGGCACGCCTTGAATCACTCACAGTAGTTACCGCTCTCGCTCGTCTTACCAGCCCCTTCGCTACCGCTTTTTGGGACGACTAGACAGATATGTTTTTTTAAGATAGCCTGTTCGGACTGGTTACTGACTCGGTCGCTCTCCCTTCCTCAGATACCTTCAGTGACTCTGTCTTTACCGCATAAGAAATAAATGCCTGAGGCATTTCTCTCATACACGCAAGCTACAAGCATTAACAACGGTTTCGTTTTAGTTTTATTTGACTATTCTATTTTCATAGGCAAGACTAACTAGTAGTTCCAAAGAAAGGAGCATCTGGCATAGGCAGCAAGCCTTGGGAAGGCTTTCTTCGTATGATCGGTTCTTTTTTCACATGTAGGTTCCTCCGCAGCAAAGATGGTATGGTCGGCTTGCGCTCTTACTTGGAAGTGGTCTCAGTCGGCGGAACAGAAATCCATGTTGGGGATGGACCTTAGCGCTTCCTCTCTATCCGGAAGTAGGGAATCCCGTGCTTGCATATCCCGTCTTTTCAGAACTGCCTGCTTCTTCGGCCAACCGCAAAGATAGATTCGTTTAAGTTTCACACACAAGGATCGACTCATTTCTCGCGGACCGATCATGGCTACTAATCCTATCTAACCTTCTGCCGGGTGGTCACTTTCGGTGCCTCCATAAAGTGGACGAGCTGACTCAGTAGAGCGCCTAAAGAGACTCGTGGGAAGGATAGATAGAAGGAAGTTCTTCTAACCAACAGAAGAAGCTATATCAAGCTAGCAAGCAGTAAGCCCGGCTTAGGAACACGATTGCATTAAAAAAACCCAATAGAGCTCAATAGGTTATGAAAAAAGGGTGGTTTCGACGTGACGCTTACTCACTTTAAGAATAGGGATCACTGGGCTTAGAACCAACCCACCCCCCATACGACTATAAGGGGTAACGTAGGCACATCATCTTGGAACGAAAGGAGAGGCGGTTGGTTAGTTGTCTATAGATTTCCTAGTTGTGCACGGAACCTGTGAAATTCTTGCGTTCGGGACACATGACTCTTCGCATCTGATCCTGATCTCGTTACGCATTTGAGGCTTACGAGACGCTCAAAACTGTGATGATGAATAAGGAGCTACAGTTTACTTGTTCTTTAGGGAGAGGCAGGTTACTCGTTAGAGTATATGGAGAGGTTACGGTTACGGAGGTGCCATCATCAAGTCGAAAGCATATTCGTTATCAAGTCGATATTAATGGTTGGGCCTACATTCCTAAGACAATTCTAGGTTTGGGATTCATTGAATGGGGAAAGCCACCAGGCAATGGAATTGTTGAAGGACGGACTCGTCAGAGCAGTTATTCCTGCATTTGTTGACTAAAAGCCAAAGCGTCACATAAAAGACCTATAGCGGTCAGGAAATCCATCTCTTTCTGTAGCTTCTTGGTCCCCATAATAAATAAGGCCATATATATATGTTAGTCAAACTCTACTTATATTATTTATCCTTATCGAAGTTGATACTGAGAGCAAAAAGATCTAACTATCACAGTATGCAATGTTATGTTCAAAAGGCACTACTCCTACGGATTGTGATTTTACTCACCTTCTGGTGGAGCTAGAAGATAAGGCACACCTTCTTTTCAAAAGGATATGTGAAGGACATCGCTTCCTTACCGATGAAAGTCGGATTTAAGTGCCATCTGGTCGTCTTCTCTAGTACTATACAGGTTTGTACCTGGAAAGTTAGAGACGCCATTTCATCGTACAGTCTGGGACTTGTTCTCAGTTTGTCTTTGGGATCGGCGAGCAATTTTTATTTACTAGTTGGGACCTGGATGAAAGAATTTCTCGCTTTGAAAAGGCCATTTTCTTTCTAAAATCGACGATGGGCATAGCAGTTGTCCTTCAAAGAGGCTATTCAAAGAGGGGATTGGTGCAAAGACCTTATTTGTCCTAATCGCCTATTGCTTATACTTCTGATTCACTGTCACAAGCCATTCTTGCAGCAAGAGGGCATTCTCGAACTAAGACAGGGTTGGTTTTGAACTAAGACTGTGCCATCACCTTAATAGAAGTAACTAGAGAAGCTCTGTGCGCAGGAAATTCCGATCTGAAGCAAGCCAGCCCTTCTTTCAAAAAGGCATTCTAGCAAAGAGAACGGCGCATTCTCGGCATCTTTTATATGTCACTTCCTTGTCCAATTCTCTCTCTGCTTTCATGTGGGCAAATCGGCTTAATTCCGACCTATGATATTCCCAGCATTCGTCGCAGCCTATTGGTCCTTCAACTTCAAGTCTTATTGCTGCGGATTCGAGAACAGTAAGAGCAGATTCAATAGCAAAGGATTCTAAACCTTCCCTTCTACTGCCAACTGTGCTTCCTCTTATCGACAGATGGTTGATTCAGGGGAGCTGTAGAAAGACCATATCCCGACATCAGGCATATTATTGAAGCAGCCTTTACGCCACACATACTTATAATGTAATGCCAGGAGAGCGTCTAATCAGTCCCTGTTAACTCATGTCTACTTCTCTTTCTGTAACAACCCATTCTGTAAAAGAACATTGGCCTAAATGCCATTTTCCTTCTACGAGTATATCCCCAGCTAACACAAGGAAAGACCGTCTTTTTGGCATCAATCATCAAATCAGGCAAAGATTCATGCACACCCCCATAAATAGTAAATGGCCGTTCTTCAGCTGCTTCCTCCTTTGATGCTTCCTGTTGCACGAGCTGAGTTCAAAACCGGTATAATTGGCAAAAATCCCTTGCCCAGTCGTCACTAATGGTAATGGATGCCTTGTCCAGGTTTGGAACCCTCCCTCAAAGCCTATTTCCGCAAGTCCCACATTCGAGAACATAAGTGCCACAGCTTCTTCTCAAGCAGGGGCTGAATTCTCCCTCACACCCTTTTGTATAAGTATAGCAGCCCGTGGATATCTTAATGGATTAAGATGTGCAATTCCTTCTTGGAAAATTGGCATATTAGTTCCTGCCCTTACTAAGCTTTCAGTGTCCTATCCAAACCTCCCTCACAATCTCTGCACGTGGACTGATTATACTCCCTATCGCCCCGAAGTGACTTCTGCGGCATCCCCGATCTTTCAATAAAACGCGAATCTAAAGCCTATGATTCCACTTGCAAACAAGCCATTCGCTTCCGTCAGGGGATTTGCCCACTGCTCTTCCTAAGACCGGTAATCCCGCATCTATTGATTCAATTGGGCTTGGACCGGTAATTCCATCAAAGCACCTTCGACCTTCCCTAGTTTCGAATCTAGTCTCGGCATCAATCCTCTTCGGGGATATCTTTAATATCAAGTGGATCAACTATTCACATATATGATGCAAAACTGGAATGAAGCAGTAATAGTAGTTCGGGCACTTCGAAATCTTTTTCTTTTCGACTCTTTGTAAAACGTCGCATTCAATCTCTAGTTGTAAACCCTTCTATTCAACCGATAGTCAATCTTCCGAACTGAGTGTGAATTGTAAATGTTCGGAACTGACCGTGAATGAGAGTCTGCCTTGTCCAGAATTGTCCTCTCTCCTAACAACAGGAGGTTTCATTAGCCAGACATTGACTTTGTTCAGAAACAGGCTTCTCGAGCCTCTCTCTACTCGATTTACCAGAGCCATTTGCTTAAGACCAACCTTTGTTGTTGTCTAACCACCCCTTAATCTTAATAAAGTGAACGTCCCATACTTTACCATTTCACTTTATTAAGCTCGTAGATAGAATACAATTGCGAGTACTGTCCTATCCTTATGAAGCAAGGAAATCCCTCGGGGGTTATAATTAAAGTACCAAAGGTAAGAAAGTACAGGCGGACGTTACTTGATGCTATCAACCTCTCGTCCGGTGATAGCAATATAGGCACTCACTATTTCCGATAGGCATGAATTTCTTATCTTATATATATAAGGACCAACGACGATCCTATCCTAAAGGAGAAGGAGGAGGAGGAGCCAACTCGAGAAAGGAAAACAATAGAAAAGCCAACTCATGTTTCCACTCCATTTTCATTACGAAGATGTATCACGTCAGGATCCGTTGCTCAAACCGAATCACGCCAACGTTATGGAAGTTCCTGGATCGTTTGAAATCAGAGTAGTCCCAAAGGCACCCTCAGATTTAAGAATCAAAAATGTAAAATTGGCTATGGAGATTCCGCGCGGTCAGAGATTCATACAGACACAAAGGGGTTCGAGAGTAAAGTCGTTTCGATCCAATCCATTCTTGGGGTCCGATAAAGACACTGGATATGTCAGTGACCTAGCACGACAAAGCACTCTCCGAGGGCCTGGAATGTATAATTTTTCGGTCAGAATCTCGACAGTAATGTCTCTGTTAGATTCTCTGGTCGAAATACGGGAAAACTCAATTCTATTCTCGATGGAAACGGAGTTTTGCGAATTCTCCCCGGAACTGGAAGATCATTTCGAGATCTTCGAACATATTCGAGGGTTCAATGTGACTATTGTCACTTCGGCCAACACACAAGATGAGACTTTACCACCGTGGAGCGGCTTTTTGCAAAAAGATGAGGGGGAAACTCAGTAAGATGTCGGAGAAGCGAAATATACGAGATCACAAACGTAGATTGCTCGCGGCTAAATATGAATTGAGACGAAAGCTTTATAAAGCCTTTTGTAAAGATCCCGATCTTCCTAGTGATATGCGGGACAAACATCGTTATAAGTTGTCCAAGTTGCCAAGAAAGAGTTCCTTTGCACGAGTAAGAAACCGATGTATTTCCACTGGTCGCCCTCGTTCCGTATATGAGTTCTTTCGAATTTCTCGTATCGTTTTTCGTGGATTAGCATCTCGAGGTCCTTTGATGGGCATAAAGAAATCGTCTTGGTAGCAACCACAAAACCAATAGAACAAGGGTTAGCTCTGCAGCTGGTCCACAAAGGGTAAGTAGGTCCATTACCGGCCGGCTCCGGACCGAACCACGTAATCCCTTATCTCGGATCGGAGATGCTAACGGGGCGGGAATCGAAGTGGGGGACCTCTCTACCGCACCTGTCTCCCCAGAAATAGAACTACAGGGTAGTACTCTTGGAAAGATAGAATATCAATATCCCTATAGATGTATTACAAGGTGAACATAACATTAAGTTGCGAATGTAACTCCACTAATTATAGGTGTATTTGATCGACCACTATTCTAAATAAAGTAAGGCTGAGAACTGTTGTTCATTGGAGCGCCGGAGACTTAGACTTAGACCTGGGTTGTTCCCACCATTGAAGTCAGAGGCATGTCTATAGTCAATGCCTTCCGAATGATAAAGAGAAAAAAGTGCTTCATTTCGTTGGTCAAACCAACGCCCATATCATATTTACGTCAAATAAGAGTTTCCGAGAGTGACTTTCTAAAATTCTCTCCTTTCCAAAGCAGCGCAAGGCGGCCCCCCCAGAACTAAGCCCCACCCCTCTTTCCCCCCTTTAATGAAAGACCCTCGCCCCGCTTCCTATTCATTTGTGGGTCGGGACCATATCTTGTACAATAAAAAAAAAGGCCTTTTTTTTGATTTCTCCAGACCTTTCGAGAATCAACCAACCGAGAAATCCGTAGCCCAGGTGACTCACAGCCTCCCTCTCGCCCAAATTAAATGGGATGAATCAAATCAATAAGCTTTTAGATTTATTCAGGGCGCAGCGAAGCCAAATTCAATCAAGGCAAGGGGCTTACTTTTCCTGAGGCTTCGTCATCCTATTCTAATTTAGCTATGCTAATGGAACAGGAATAGTTTGAAGATGATATCCCGAGCGAGAACCTCAAATTGCTTAGGGCTCGCACAAATACTAATGAATCTAATACCCCCTTTGTGGACGAATTATTCTCTCCTTTCAGAATTCTTTCTCCCACACACCTTTGCCCTCTTTCACCGAGGAGGAAAGAAGAATCTTCCAAGCACCTAAATTTCCATTAGATTCATTCCTAAGCTTGCTTTGTTGCAGCAATATGATCAATCCGAGAGTGCTGGAGAGAAGAAAAAGCGGTCAAAACCTCTCTGATTCGGTCACCGAGCAGTCGGACGACTCTTCAGTAACCCAGGCCCTTCGACGCTTCTTTCGCTCTATACCCCCTCCATCCTATTATAGGTGTATTTGGTGGAAGAAAGGCTAACTATTACGGGCCCCAGAACGCTAAAAAGGTGGGGGAACAAGAGTTGTCACGATAGGAAAGAGAAATGACTATAAGGAACCAACGATTCTCTCTTCTTAAACAACCTATATCCTCCATACTTAATCAGCATTTGATAGATTATCCAACCCCGAGCAATCTTAGTTATTGGTGGGGGTTCGGTCCTTTAGCTGGTATTTGTTTAGTCATTCAGATAGTCACTGGCGTTTTTTTAGCTATGCATTACACACCTCATGTGGATCTAGCTTTCAACAGCGTAGAACACGTTATGAGAGATGTTGAAGGGGGCTGGTTGCTCCGTTATATGCATGCTAATGGGGCAAGTATGTTTCTCATTGTGGTTCACCTTCATATTTTTCGTGGTCTATATCATGCGAGTTATAGCAGTCCTAGGGAATTAGTTCGGTGTCTCGGAGTTGTAATCTTCCTATTAATGATTGTGACAGCTTTTACAGGATACGTACCGCCTTGGGGTCAGATGAGCTTTTGGGGAGCTACAGTAATTACAAGCTTAGCTAGCGCCATACCTGTAGTAGGAGATACCATAGTGACTTGGCTTTGGGGTGGTTTCTCCGTGGACAATGCCACCTTAAATCGTTTTTTTAGTCTCCATCATTTACTCCCCCTTATTTTAGTAGGCGCCAGTCTTCTTCATCTGGCCGCATTGCATCAATATGGATCAAATAATCCATTAGGTGTACATTCAGAGATGGATAAAATTGCTTCTTACCCTTATTTTTATGTAAAGGATCTAGTAGGTCGGGTAGCTTCTGCTATCTTTTTTTCAATTTGGATTTTTTATGCTCCTAATGTTTTGGGGCATCCCGACAATTATATACCTGCTAATCCGATGCCCACCCCGCCTCATATTGTGCCGGAATGGTATTTCCTACCGATCCATGCCATTCTTCGTAGTATACCTGACAAATCGGGAGGTGTAGCCGCAATAGCACCAGTTTCTATATGTCTGTTGGCTTTACCTTTTTTTAAAAGTATGTATGTGCGTAGTTCAAGTTTTCGCCCGATTCACCAAGGAATATTTTGGTTGCTTTTGGCGGATCGCTTACTACTAGGTTGGATCGGATGTCAACCTGTGGAGGCACCATTTGTTACTATTGGACAAATTCCTCCTTTCGTTTTCTTCTTGTTCTTTGCCATAACGCCCATTCCGGGACGAGTTGGAAGAGGAATTCCTAATTCTTACACGGATGAGCCCTCTAGCCCTGTAAGTCACACCTGATCAGTGAAAAAATGTTATGACACCAATCATTTACGAGTGAGTATTACACCAAGAATAATCATTTACGAGTGAGTATTACACCAAGAATTGACAAGCGGATGCGTTTTCTAGTTGGCTATGTTGATATAGCGAAAATATAATAAACTATAGGGCTGGCTTAACTTTCAAGGGGGCTTTGTTCCCGAAACTCCCCTCCGCTTCCTTCCCCTCTTTCGGCCACGAAAGAAAAATAAAAAGAAGGGACGCTTTCGCTGACCAAAACACATGGTCTAAAGTCTTAAAAACAGCTAACAACAGAGAGAGATATTCACTTACAGAACTTTCCCTCCCGTGACCCGTACCAGAAAGAGGTTTTCTCACAGCACCTTAGTTTCCTAACAGCTTTACGGAACTTACCTTTAGAGCACGTGAAGGAGTCAGAGGAGATAGAGCTTGACCCTCGAAAACAGAGCAGAAAGAAAAACTATCTGATCAAAGCCGGAGATTGATTTTGTCGACTTGACTGAGAAAGCAACACTTTGAACTGCAACTAGAGGGGCTTCGCACGCAACGAAATTCTCTTTTCTAAGTCTCCCAAGCTTACCAAGAAACAAAACATTCCCTATCTCTTAAAGCTTCACTGCCCTAAAACAGTTTCATTGTTGATCCGATTAGAAAATCCATACTTGAAGCGGTCGCAGGCTTTTTAGAAAGATAGAAAAAAGCCCAAAGCTCTCCGCCCCGGCGATCAATTTATCTCTGCCGGCTTTAGCTTGCTTACTTAGATAGGGCGGGGCTAGATACGAAAGAACGGTATGAGAAAGATTGACTTCCTGATCGATCCGCCAAGTAAGTGTAAATTAAGTGCCCGTCAACTGACTGCAAAAAAATGAATGGCATGTTTATTGAAAAGCGACTAACAGGAGCGTGCGAGTGGAGTGAAAAGCCTCCTGCGCCTTTACGTGATAGGGGATTGCTTCTTCCTTGCTTTTGACGCCTTCCCCTTGAACTGGACTTGATTCCCGCACTTAGCTTAAGAGCTAAACTGCCGAAAGACGGATCTCATCACAGCACCCGAAAAGCAGGGAAGGGAAAGGCTTACCTCACATGCCCGGCCCTAACTGAGTGAATTGAGAAATCACCACCGCTACTTTGACTCGAGAACATAACAGAAAAGTACTATAGATCATTAGAAGCAGAACATTGAATAGTTGCAATCACCTATGCCCTAACAGCAACACCGAGTGTACCTTTAGAGCGACTTGCCCTCGAGTACAGGCTAACCAAAAGCTACGAACGCACAGTTCGGCAAACAAAGCAAACGGGAATCAATCAAGACAAGAACTACGACCTTCCCTAATCTCATGAGAACTCTTGCTCTTAGAAGTCAAAGAAAGCCCGTTAGCCGGCTCACCTATTTTTATTCTAAGAGGACCTAATCGAGCTGCCGATGCCAGCCATCCCCTTAGAGGTGTATTTCTTTTGCTTTTGGCTTTTGAAAATGCTTTGGCTAGCTTTGGAAATAGTTCTTCCCGCTCTAGTTGTCACGGAGTAAGCTTTGGCTACCAACTCATTGAAGTTAAGAAAGCGGTTATACTTGATTAAGTAGTTATGAAAACAGAGGTTTTGGAATTACTGGTCTAAGGTATCAAGTCGAGAAAGGGAGCGCCTGCCTTAGCCAACTATCGGATAGAATCCTTTCCCATTCTGGGAGCCCTGGTCTTCAATCGTCAAGTCGAATGCTAGCTCATTCCCATTGCATGGAAGAGATTGCGCTCATGTCCAACTAGAAAAGCTCCGTTCCTCTCACAGTGTAGGGAGTCATCATACTTTAGAAAGACAATTTCATTGCCTGCCATTCATTTTTTTGCAGTCGTGAAAAAAAAGCGAATCGAGTCCTCTCCTCATTAGGGAAGGTCGTAGTTGAAGGAGAAGGGTATATTCTCAAAGGTAGTACGCTCTGATGGTGGCGTTATTGGTCGCCTTGTTTTATGCCGCAGGAGGCTGCAATGCCGTTGACTACAGCATTCCTTCTTGCTTTTAGGTTTTTCATTTCTCTTGGGCTTTCATTGGTATATATATAACTGGGGTACGCACTATTTGGTGGGTCATTGTCGGGCTTCGACTCCGGTCTTGTCGATCGCCTAATATGAGGCAAGAGTCACTTATCCGGTCTGCCATTAGGGCGTCGTTCTCACCTGCGTGACTCTCGATCAGACCACGGTGAGGTTACAGCTGATCCTGCGTTGGGGCTGAGGTTTGCTAGGAAGTGCTTACCCCCATTGACGGACTCCCACGAGCCTCCATGGAACGAACATACAACCTATCCACTTTCTTGATTGCAGGGTTCTTTAATTGTACTTAGTCAATGGAAACATAGCCCTTTCCCTTTCTCCCCGTCTGTCGGGTGGTCTACTGGCTCTCACTCCAGCAGCTGGCCTGCAATGACTCTTTGCTGTCGTCCTACTGCTTGGATTCATTCGTCCCATGCCATCTTGTGGTCAGTTGTCGATGTGCTTCGGATGTTATCGCCTGCTCCTTGGAAACTAGCCTTCGAGTGTGAATTCGTCTTTGGGAATTAGCAGGCGACCTCTGTTCATGTGCCGGGCCTTCGAATGTAGTGTCGGCTAGTCCTTTCTCATATCAACCCAGCAAGAGTATACGCGTTAGCAACTAATGAATCATGGCATTTAGGGCCTCAACTCGCAATTCAATAGTTCTTGCTCTTGCTCTTGAATTTCATAGTGAGTGCCGCGAATCCCTTGCTTCTTGGCTCCGTTCTCCACACATATATGTCCGGATGCGATCGGATTAGAACAGAATAAGGCTTTGAGAAGGGGATTGCGGAAGAACCTGTACTATTGGACGGGGGTTCACCATAGACGGACGATTTATCGATCGTACCAGAGATCTTGGAGAATCGGCGAGAATGAACAACTCTATGAGTCCGGAGAAGGAACAAACAATGAAGCTGGGGCTTGAACTTTCCATTGGAGGATTGAATCACCTCCCATGAGGGATAGGGGGGAAGGAATCCATGAATGAAAAGGAAGATTCCCTCAATGGAGGAATGAATGGCATGGCAGGACAAGCATAAGAAGAGGCCTCCTCCTTTCCCACCCCTTCTTCATTCTCTTTTATCTGGCTCTACCGAGGAGTGAACGATTCAACCATCAATAGAATCTTTGACGCCCGAGAAATCGGATTCCAGGGGATGGGACTTTATAGGCGGGGCTATTTCCAGAGATGAAAATTATCCGCCTATCACTCCTGCACCTCTTGCCTTCCGGCATCAATCACCGATGAATAGGATGGCGCGGTACTTGGCCCTGATCCAGGAGGAGTTGGCCCTGACGGAACGGAACTATGAGGAGAACGGCGGGTCTCTACCGAC